GTCCTCGTAGCTTATAGAAAGCATGACACTGAAGATGTCAAGATGGCTGCCACACACACCCGAGGACAAAAGACTTGGTCCTAACCTTACTGTTAGTTTTTGCTAGGTATATACATGCAAGTATCCGCGCTCCAGTGTAGAAGCCCTGGACCCCTTAATTAGGCAGATAGGAGCGGGTATCAGGCTCACCATCAACCGTAGCCCAAGACGCCTTGCAATTGCCACACCCCCACGGGTAATCAGCAGTAGTTAACATTAAGCAATGAGTGTAAACTTGACTTAGCCATAGCAAATCTAGGGTTGGTAAATCCTGTGCCAGCCACCGCGGTCATACAGGAGACCCAAATTAACATTATAACGGCGTAAAGAGTGGTCACATGCTATCCAAGTAGCTAAGATTAAAAAGCAACTGAGCTGTCACAAGCCCAAGATGCCAATAAGGCCTCCACATCAAAGAAGATCTTAGAACAACGATCAATTGAACTCCACGAAAGCCAGGACCCAAACTGGGATTAGATACCCCACTATGCCTGGCCCTAAATCTTGATGCTTACACCTACTAAAGCATCCGCCCGAGAACTACGAGCACCAACGCTTAAAACTCTAAGGACTTGGCGGTGCCCCAAACCCACCTAGAGGAGCCTGTTCTGTAATCGATGATCCACGTTATACCTGACCATTCCTTGCCAATACAGCCTACATACCGCCGTCGCCAGCCCACCTCCCCTGAAAGCCCAACAGTGAGCGCAATAGCCCCACCACGCTAATAAGACAGGTCAAGGTATAGCCCATGGAATGGTAGAAATGGGCTACATTTTCTAAGCTAGAACATACGGCAAAGGGGTATGAAATAACCCCTGGAAGGCGGATTTAGCAGTAAAGTGGGACAATCGAGCCCTCTTTAAGCCGGCCCTGGGGCACGTACACACCGCCCGTCACCCTCCTCGCAGGCGCCCCCCCCCCCCCATAAATTAATAAGCTACTCAGCCGAAGATGAGGTAAGTCGTAACAAGGTAAGTGTACCGGAAGGTGCACTTAGGCTACCAAGACGTAGCTTAATCGAAAGCATTCAGCTTACACCTGAAAAATGTCTGCTAACACCAGATCGTCTTGATGCCAAACTCTAGCCCAACCGACACGACCCGGAATAACAAAGCCACTTCCCCAAACCCAACTAAAGCATTCATAAGTCCCAGTATAGGCGATAGAAAAGACACCATTGGCGCGATAGAGACTACGTACCGTAAGGGAAAGATGAAATAACAATGAAAACTAAGCTACAAACAGCAAAGATCAACCCTTGTACCTTTTGCATCATGGTCTAGCAAGAAAAACCAAGCAAAATGAATTTAAGTTTGCCACCCCGAAACCCAAGCGAGCTACTTACGAGCAGCTATTATTGAGCGAACCCGTCTCTGTGGCAAAAGAGTGGGATGACTTGTTAGTAGAGGTGAAAAGCCAACCGAGCTGGGTGATAGCTGGTTGCCTGTGAAACGAATCTAAGTTCACTCTTAATTCTTCTCCAAGGAAACCCACAAACCCCAATGAAGCGAATTAAGGGCTATTTAAAGGAGGTACAGCTCCTTTAAAAAAGAATACAATCTCTACGAGCGGATAAGTACAACCTCAAACTGAACTGTGGGCCCTCAAGCAGCCATCAACAAAGAGTGCGTTAAAGCTCTACACTAAAAATATAAGAACCTCACGACTCCCTCTCCATTAACAGGCTAACCTATAACCAAATAGGAGAATTAATGCTAGAATGAGTAACCAGGGTTCCCCCCTCTACGACGCGAGCTTACATCTGTACATTATTAACAAACCACCAATATACGACAAATCAAACAAGCACAGTATTAAACATCTTGTTAACCCGACAGAGGAGCGTCCACTAAGAAAGATTAAAACCTGTAAAAGGAACTAGGCAAACCCGTCAAGGCCCGACTGTTTACCAAAAACATAGCCTTCAGCAAACCCAAAACAAGTATTGAAGGTGATGCCTGCCCGGTGACTCACGTTTAACGGCCGCGGTATCCTAACCGTGCAAAGGTAGCGCAATCAATTGTCCCATAAATCGAGACTAGTATGAATGGCTAAACGAGGTCTTAACTGTCTCTTACAGGCAATCGGTGAAATTGATCTCCCTGTACAAAAGCAGGGATAAACCCATAAGACGAGAAGACCCTGTGGAACTTCAAAACCAGCAACCACCTTAAATCACATACTCACCCACCGGGTTCACTGCCACATAAGCTTCTGGTCTGCGTTTTTCGGTTGGGGCGACCTTGGAGCAAAACAAAACCTCCAAAAACTAGACCACACCTCTAGACTGAGAGCAACCCCTCAACGTGCTAATAGCACCCAGACCCAATACAATTGATCAATGGACCAAGCTACCCCAGGGATAACAGCGCAATCTCCTTCGAGAGTCCGTATCGACGAGGAGGTTTACGACCTCGATGTTGGATCAGGACATCCTAGTGGTGCAGCAGCTACTAAGGGTTCGTTTGTTCAACGATTAACAGTCCTACGTGATCTGAGTTCAGACCGGAGCAATCCAGGTCGGTTTCTATCTATGATGAGCTCCTCCCAGTACGAAAGGATAGGAGTAGCGAGGCCAATACCACAAGCAAGCCTTCGCCTTAAGTAATGAAGGCAACTAAATTACAAAAGGCTATCACACCACACCACGTCCAAGAAAAGGACTAGCTAGCGTGGCAGAGCTCGGAAAATGCAAAAGGCTTAAGTCCTTTAACTCAGAGGTTCAAATCCTCTCCCTAGCTTAACCCAGACCACCCCAATGACCAACTACCCCATTCTAATCAGCCTAGTCATAGCCCTATCCTATGCCCTCCCAATCCTAATCGCAGTAGCCTTCCTCACACTAGTAGAGCGCAAAATCCTAAGCTACATACAAGGACGTAAAGGCCCGAACATCGTCGGACCATTCGGACTCCTTCAACCCTTAGCAGACGGCGTAAAGCTATTCATCAAAGAACCCATTCGACCATCAACATCCTCCCCCATCATATTCATCGCAACCCCCATACTAGCCTTACTTCTAGCAATTTCAATCTGAACCCCACTACCTCTCCCATTCTCCCTGGCAGACCTCAACTTAGGCCTGCTATTCCTACTAGCTATATCAAGCCTGGCAGTATATTCCATCCTATGATCAGGATGAGCTTCCAATTCTAAATACGCCCTAATCGGAGCACTACGAGCAGTGGCCCAAACAATCTCTTACGAAGTCACCCTCGCCATCATCCTCCTCTCCGTCATCCTTCTTAGTGGCAACTACACCCTCAGCACCCTAGCAGTCACCCAAGAACCCCTCTACCTTATTTTCTCCTGCTGGCCCCTAGCCATAATATGATACGTCTCTACACTAGCCGAAACAAACCGTGCCCCCTTCGACCTAACAGAAGGAGAATCCGAACTAGTGTCCGGCTTCAACGTAGAGTACGCAGCAGGCCCTTTCGCATTGTTTTTTCTAGCCGAATACGCTAATATTATACTCATAAACACACTAACCACAATCCTATTCTTCAATCCAAGCTTCCTTAACCCACCCCAAGAACTATACCCCGTAATCCTGGCCACAAAAGTCCTACTCCTATCAGCAGGATTCCTATGAATTCGCGCTTCCTACCCACGATTTCGATACGATCAGTTAATACATTTACTGTGAAAAAACTTCCTACCGCTCACACTAGCCCTATGCCTCTGACACACCAGCATGCCAATCTCCTACGCGGGACTCCCTCCTTATCTAAGACCCAACGGGAAATGTGCCTGAACAATAAGGGTCACTATGATAAAGTGAACATGGAGGTATACCAACCCTCTCATTTCCTACCACTTAGAAAAGCAGGAATCGAACCTACACTAAAGGAATCAAAATCCTCCATACTTCCTTTATATTACTTTCTAGTAGGGTCAGCTAAACAAGCTATCGGGCCCATACCCCGAAAATGATGGTTCAACTCCTTCCCCTGCTAATGAACCCCCGAGCAAATCTAATTTTCATCATCAGCCTACTCCTGGGGACAACCATCACTATTTCAAGCAACCACTGAATTATAGCTTGAACAGGGCTTGAAATCAACACACTTGCCATCCTTCCATTAATCTCAAAATCCCACCACCCCCGAGCCATTGAAGCTGCCACTAAATACTTCCTCACCCAAGCAGCTGCCTCCGCCCTAGTCCTATTCTCCAGCATAACCAACGCATGACATACCGGACAATGGGATATCACCCAACTCACTCACCCAATATCCTGCCTAATTCTCACTTCAGCCATCGCAATAAAACTAGGACTAGTGCCATTCCATTTCTGATTCCCAGAAGTACTCCAAGGTTCCCCCCTCACCACCGGCCTACTCCTGTCCACCTTCATAAAACTACCCCCAATCACATTACTATACATAACCTCCCCCTCACTTAACCCCGCCCTTCTAACTACCCTAGCAATCCTCTCAACAGCCCTTGGAGGATGAATAGGTCTCAACCAGACACAAATTCGAAAGATTCTGGCCTTTTCCTCCATCTCCCACCTAGGTTGAATAGCAATCATCATCATCTACAACCCCAAACTCACCCTCCTCAACTTCTACTTATACGCTATAATAACCGCCACTATCTTCCTCGCCCTAAACACAATAAAAGTCCTAAAATTATCATCACTAATAACTGCATGAACCAAAATCCCATCTCTAAACGCCATGCTACTGCTAGCCCTACTCTCTCTAGCAGGCCTCCCCCCTCTAACAGGATTCCTGCCCAAGTGACTAATCATTCAAGAACTAACCAAACAAGATATAGCCCCAGCAGCCACACTCATCTCCCTATTATCCTTACTGAGCCTCTTCTTCTACCTACGGCTCGCATACTGCACGGCCATCACACTCCCCCCGCACACCACAAACCACATAAAACAATGACGCACTAATAAGACAACCAGCATCACAATCGCTGTACTAACCACCATAACCGTCATACTCCTCCCTATCTCCCCCATGATTCTCACCACTATTTAAGAAACTTAGGATTACCTAAACCGAAGGCCTTCAAAGCCTTAAACAAGAGTTAAACTCTCTTAGTTTCTGCTAAAGTCCGCAGGCTACTACCCTGCATCCCCTAAATGCAACTCAGGTGCTTTAATTAAGCTAGGACCTTCCAACCCACTAGGCAGATGGGCTTCGATCCCACGATAGTATAGTTAACAGCTATATGCCTCAACCAACGGGCTTCTACCTAAGGCCCCGGCGCACGATCAATGCACATCAATGAGCTTGCAACTCATTATGAACTTCACCACAGAGCCGATAAGAAGAGGAATTGAACCTCTGTAAAAAGGACTACAGCCTAACGCTTATACACTCAGCCATCTTACCTGTGACCTTCATTAACCGATGATTATTCTCAACCAACCACAAAGACATTGGAACCCTATACCTAATCTTCGGCGCATGAGCCGGAATGGTAGGAACCGCCCTAAGCCTCCTCATCCGAGCAGAATTAGGCCAACCCGGAGCCCTTCTGGGAGACGACCAAGTCTACAACGTAGTCGTCACAGCCCATGCTTTCGTAATAATCTTCTTCATAGTCATGCCAATCATGATCGGAGGCTTCGGAAACTGACTTGTCCCCCTAATAATCGGAGCCCCAGACATAGCATTCCCACGAATAAACAACATAAGTTTCTGACTGCTACCCCCATCTTTCCTGCTCCTACTAGCATCTTCTACTGTCGAAGCAGGCGTTGGCACAGGCTGAACAGTGTACCCGCCACTAGCCGGTAACCTAGCCCACGCCGGAGCCTCAGTCGACCTCGCAATCTTCTCCCTGCACTTAGCCGGTATTTCCTCTATCCTAGGGGCAATCAACTTCATTACAACAGCAATCAATATAAAACCCCCTGCTCTATCACAATACCAAACTCCCCTATTCGTTTGATCCGTACTAATCACTGCAGTCCTTCTACTCCTATCCCTCCCAGTCCTTGCTGCAGGAATTACGATACTTCTCACAGACCGCAACCTCAACACCACATTCTTCGACCCCGCCGGAGGAGGGGACCCCGTCCTATATCAACACCTCTTCTGATTCTTCGGCCACCCAGAGGTATACATCCTAATCCTCCCAGGATTCGGAATCATCTCCCACGTAGTGACATACTACGCTGGAAAAAAAGAACCATTCGGCTACATAGGAATAGTATGAGCCATGCTATCCATCGGATTCCTAGGGTTCATCGTCTGAGCCCACCACATGTTCACAGTAGGAATAGACGTAGACACTCGCGCATACTTCACATCTGCCACTATAATCATTGCCATTCCAACCGGAATTAAAGTATTTAGCTGACTAGCCACACTCCACGGAGGCACAATCAAGTGAGACCCACCAATACTATGAGCCCTAGGCTTCATCTTCCTATTCACTATCGGGGGCCTAACAGGAATCATCCTGGCAAACTCCTCACTAGACATCGCCCTGCACGACACCTACTATGTGGTAGCTCACTTCCACTACGTTCTGTCTATAGGAGCAGTATTCGCAATCCTAGCAGGTTTCACCCACTGATTCCCCCTATTCACAGGATATACACTCCACTCAACATGAGCCAAAACACACTTTGGCGTAATATTCGTAGGAGTAAACCTAACCTTCTTCCCCCAACACTTCCTCGGCCTGGCCGGCATGCCACGACGATACTCAGACTACCCAGATGCCTACACACTATGAAACGCCATCTCTTCAGTGGGATCACTCATCTCACTAACAGCTGTAATCATACTGGTATTCATCATCTGAGAAGCCTTCGCATCAAAACGCAAAGTGCTACAACCAGAACTAGCAAGCACCAACGTCGAATGAATACACGGCTGCCCACCCCCATTCCACACATTCGAAGAACCCCCCTTCGTACAAGTTCAAGAAAGGAAGGAATCGAACCCCCATATGTTGGTTTCAAGCCAACCGCATAGACCACTCATGCTTCTTTCTCATAGAGATGTTAGTAAAATAATTACATAGCCTTGTCAAGACTAAATTGCAGGTGAAAACCCAGCACATCTCCACAAACATGGCCAACCACTCACAACTCAACTTCCAAGACGCCTCCTCACCCATCATAGAAGAACTAATAGGATTCCACGACCACGCCCTTATAGTCGCACTAGCAATCTGCAGCCTGGTCCTGTACCTATTAACCCACACACTAACAGAAAAACTCACATCAAACACAGTCAACGCACAAGTAATTGAACTCGTATGGACAATCCTCCCCGCCATAGTCCTAGTCACACTAGCCCTGCCATCCCTACGAATCCTGTACATAATGGACGAAATCAACGAACCCGACCTAACCATGAAAGCCATCGGCCATCAATGGTACTGAACCTACGAATATACTGACCTCAAAGACCTAACGTTCGACTCCTACATAATCCCAACAGCAGACCTCCCCCTAGGTCACTTCCGCCTACTAGAGGTCGACCATCGCGCTATTGTCCCCATAAACTCCACCATCCGAGTCATCGTCACTGCTGACGACGTCATCCACTCATGAGCTGTCCCCAGCCTAGGTGTAAAAACCGATGCAATCCCAGGACGCCTCAACCAAACCTCCTTCCTTGCTTCCCGACCAGGGGTCTACTACGGACAATGCTCAGAAATCTGCGGAGCCAACCACAGCTTCATACCAATCGTAGTAGAATCCACCCCTCTCGCCGACTTCGAAAACTGATCCTCTCTAGCATCCTAATCATTAAGAAGCTATGAACCAGCATTAGCCTTTTAAGCTAAAGAAAGAGGGGACCCTACCCTCCTTAATGATATGCCCCAACTAAACCCCAACCCCTGATTTTTTATCATGCTCACTTCATGACTCACTTTCTCCCTAATCATCCAACCTAAAATCCTCTCATTCGTATCGATAAACCCTCCCTCCAACAAACCTCCCGTTGCCCCAAGCACCACTCCCTGAACCTGACCATGAACCTAAGCTTCTTTGACCAATTCTCAAGCCCCTCCCTCCTAGGAATCCCATTAATCCTAATCTCCATAACTTTCCCAGCCCTCCTACTACCATCCTTGGACAACCGATGAATCACTAACCGACTTTCGACCCTCCAGCTATGATTCATCAACCTAATCACAAAACAACTAATAATGCCCCTAGACAAAAAAGGGCACAAATGAGCCCTAATCCTAACGTCTCTTATAATCTTCCTCCTGCTCATCAATCTCTTAGGCCTGCTACCTTACACATTTACCCCAACCACCCAACTATCTATAAACCTAGCCCTAGCCTTCCCCCTATGACTAGCTACCCTACTAACAGGACTACGAAACCAACCCTCCGCCTCACTCGCCCACCTCCTGCCTGAGGGCACCCCCACCCCGCTAATCCCAGCCCTCATCCTAATCGAAACGACAAGTCTACTAATCCGCCCACTAGCCCTAGGTGTACGCCTAACAGCCAACCTAACAGCAGGCCACCTGCTCATCCAACTCATCTCCACAGCCACAACAGCCCTATTCTCTACAATACCAGTAGTCTCCCTCCTGACCTTCCTAGTCCTGTTCCTACTAACCATCCTAGAAGTGGCAGTAGCAATAATCCAAGCCTATGTCTTCGTACTTCTACTAAGCCTGTACCTACAAGAGAACATCTAACCCCAATGGCACACCAAGCACACTCCTACCACATAGTTGACCCCAGCCCATGACCCATCCTAGGGGCAGCCTCTGCCCTCCTAACCACTTCAGGACTCACAATGTGATTCCACTGCAACTCTCCTCGACTACTCATCCTAGGCCTACTCTCAACTGGCCTCGTCATGTTCCAATGATGACGCGACATCGTACGAGAAAGCACATTCCAAGGCCACCACACCCCCACTGTACAAAAAGGACTACGCTACGGAATAGCCCTATTCATCACATCAGAAGCCTTCTTCTTCCTGGGCTTCTTCTGAGCCTTCTTCCACTCAAGCCTAGCCCCAACACCTGAACTAGGAGGACAATGACCGCCCGTGGGAATCAAACCCCTCAACCCCATAGAAGTCCCACTCCTGAACACCGCCATCCTCCTAGCCTCAGGAGTCACTGTCACATGAGCCCACCACAGCATTACAGAAGCCAACCGAAAACAAGCTATCCAAGCCCTGTCCCTAACAGTCCTACTGGGCTTCTACTTTACTGCCCTACAAGCCATAGAATATTACGAAGCACCATTCACTATCGCCGATGGAGTCTACGGCTCAACATTCTTTGTCGCTACCGGATTCCACGGCCTACACGTAATTATTGGCTCCACATTCCTACTAGTATGCCTCCTACGCCTAATCAAATACCATTTCACGTCAGGCCACCATTTCGGATTTGAAGCAGCCGCTTGATACTGACACTTCGTAGACGTCGTATGACTATTCCTCTACATCTCAATCTACTGATGAGGATCCTACTCTTCTAGTATATCAATTACGATCGACTTCCAATCCTTAGAGTCTGGTTTAAGCCCAGAGAAGAGTAATTAACATAATCCTATTCATACTAATCCTCTCACTAACCCTAAGCCTCCTCCTAACCGCATTAAACTTCTGACTCGCCCAAATAACCCCAGACTCAGAAAAACTATCCCCATACGAATGCGGGTTTGACCCCCTAGGATCCGCCCGACTCCCTTTCTCAATCCGCTTCTTCCTAGTAGCCATCCTTTTCCTCCTATTCGACTTAGAAATCGCCCTACTACTCCCACTCCCATGAGCCACCCAAATACAATCCCCCATCACCACCCTAACCTGAGCCTCCACACTCATCTTCCTCCTAACCCTAGGGCTAGTATACGAATGAATTCAAGGCGGATTAGAATGAGCAGAATAACAGAAAGTTAGTCTAACCAAGACGGTTGATTTCGACTCAACAAATTATAGCTCCCACCCTATAACTTTCTTTATGTCCTACCTCCACCTAAGCTTCTACTCAGCCTTCACCCTAAGCAGCCTAGGCCTAGCCTTCCACCGGACCCACCTAATCTCGGCCCTACTATGCTTAGAAAGCATAATACTATCCATGTACGTCGCACTGGCCATATGGCCCATCCACACCCAGTCATCAGTCTCTACCATCCTATCCATCCTCATACTAACCTTCTCTGCCTGCGAAGCAGGCACAGGCCTAGCCTTACTAGTAGCCTCAACTCGGACCCACGGATCCGACCACCTACACAACTTCAACCTCCTACAATGCTAAAAATCATCGCCCCAACCGCTATACTCCTCCCCCTAGCCCTCCTATCCCCACGCAAACACTTATGAACTAACACCACACTATATAGCCTACTGATCGCCACCATCAGCCTACAATGACTCACACCAACCTACTACCCAAGCAAAGGCCTAACCCCCTGAACATCCATCGACCAAATCTCTTCCCCCCTGCTAGTTCTATCGTGCTGACTACTACCTCTTATAATCATAGCAAGCCAAAACCACCTAGAACAAGAACCCATCACTCGCAAACGAATTTTCGCCTTTACAGTAATCCTAGCTCAACTATTCATCCTCCTGGCCTTTTCAGCCTCAGAACTAATACTCTTCTACATCGCATTCGAAGCCACCCTCATTCCCACCCTCATCCTAATCACACGATGGGGCAACCAACCAGAACGCCTGAACGCCGGTATTTACCTCCTATTCTACACACTCGCCAGCTCCCTCCCCCTACTAATCACCATCCTCCACCTACATAATCATATAGGCACCCTATACCTACCAATACTCAAACTATCACACCCCTCACTAAACTCTTCCTGATCAAGCCTAGCTGCAAGCCTAGCCCTACTACTAGCATTCATGGTTAAAGCCCCCCTATACGGCCTACACCTCTGACTCCCCAAAGCCCACGTAGAAGCCCCTATCGCCGGCTCCATACTATTAGCAGCCCTTCTCCTGAAACTAGGAGGCTACGGCATCATACGAGTCACGATACTAGTAAACCCATCATCAAACAACCTTCACTACCCCTTCATCACTCTAGCCCTATGAGGAGCACTAATAACAAGCGCCATCTGCCTACGTCAAATCGACCTAAAATCACTAATCGCATACTCATCCGTCAGCCACATAGGGCTAGTCGTAGCCGCAACCATAATCCAAACCCAATGAGCATTCTCAGGAGCAATAATCCTAATAATCTCACACGGACTAACCTCCTCAATACTATTCTGCCTAGCCAACACCAACTACGAACGAACCCACAGCCGAATCCTCCTACTCACACGAGGTCTACAGCCCCTACTACCACTCATAGCTATCTGATGACTCCTAGCCAACCTAGCAAACATAGCCCTCCCCCCAACAACCAACCTCATAGCAGAACTAACCATCGTAATCGCGCTCTTCAACTGATCCGCCTTCACAATCCTCCTAACAGGAACCGCAATTCTACTCACCGCCTCATACACCCTATACATATTAATAATAACCCAGCGCGGCACCCTTCCGTCCCACATCACATCAATTCAGAACTCCTCTACACGAGAACATCTCCTCATGGCCTTACACATAATTCCCATAATGCTACTAATCCTCAAGCCCGAACTTATCTCCGGCATTCCCATATGCAAGTATAGTTTTAAACAAAACATTAGACCGTGACTCTAAAAATAGAAGTTCAACCCTTCTTACCTGCCGAGGAGAGGTAAAACCAACGAGAACTGCTAACTCTTGTATCTGAGTATAAAACCTCAGTCTCCTTACTTTCAAAGGATAATAGTAATCCAATGGTCTTAGGAGCCACTCATCTTGGTGCAAATCCAAGTGAAAGTAATGGACCTATCACTAGTCCTAAACACGTTCATACTCTCAACCCTAGCAACCCTCCTCACCCCCATCCTATTCCCCCTTCTATCCAACAGCCTCAAAAACACCCCCAGCACTATCACAAACACAGTCAAGGCCTCTTTCCTAATCAGCCTAATCCCAATAACAATTTTCATCCACTCAGGAACGGAAAGCCTCACCTCCCTCTGAGAATGAAAATTCATCATAACTTTCAAAATTCCCATCAGTCTAAAAATAGACTTCTACTCCCTCACCTTCTTCCCCATCGCACTGTTCGTGTCATGATCCATCCTACAATTCGCAACATGATACATAGCCTCAGACCCCTACATCACAAAATTCTTCACTTACCTACTATTCTTCCTAATCGCCATACTCATCCTAATCATCGCCAACAACCTATTCGTGCTATTCATCGGCTGAGAAGGGGTAGGAATCATGTCCTTCCTACTAATCAGCTGATGACACGGCCGAGCGGAAGCCAACACAGCAGCCCTCCAGGCTGTACTCTACAACCGAGTCGGGGATGTCGGACTCATCCTCTGCATAGCATGACTAGCCTACACAGCAAACACCTGAGAAATCCAGCAACTCCCCACACCACTTCAGACCCCAACACTACCCCTGCTAGGCCTCATCCTAGCTGCAACCGGAAAGTCCGCCCAATTCAGCCTACACCCATGACTCCCAGCCGCAATAGAAGGACCAACTCCCGTATCAGCCCTACTCCACTCCAGCACAATAGTGGTCGCCGGAATTTTCCTACTTATCCGAACCCACCCCCTATTCAGCAACAACCAAACCGCCCTAACCTTATGCCTCTGCCTGGGGGCTCTATCCACACTATTTGCAGCCACATGCGCTCTCACCCAAAACGACATTAAAAAAATCATCGCCTTCTCCACCTCAAGCCAACTAGGACTAATAATAGTTACAATCGGACTAAACCTACCTGAACTAGCCTTCCTCCACATCTCAACCCACGCATTTTTTAAAGCCATGCTTTTCCTATGCTCAGGCTCTATCATTCACAGCCTAAACGGGGAACAGGACATCCGAAAAATAGGCGGACTCCAAAAAATACTCCCCACAACCACTGCATGCCTCACCATCGGCAACCTAGCCCTAATAGGAACACCATTCCTAGCAGGATTCTACTCAAAAGACCAAATCATCGAAAGCCTAAACACATCCTACTTAAACACCTGGGCCCTACTCCTAACCCTTCTAGCCACATCCTTCACCGCAGTATACACAATCCGTATAACCGTACTAGTACAAACCGGCTTCGTTCGAATCCCACCACTAACCCCAATCAACGAAAACAACCCCGCAGTGATCTACCCCATCACTCGCCTTGCACTAGGAAGCATCCTAGCAGGATTCCTCATCACCTCATTCATCGTCCCAACAAAAACCCCTCCAATAACCATACCTCTCTACATCAAAATAACCGCCTTAATCGTAACAGCCCTAGGCATCGCCTTAGCCCTAGAAATCTCAAAAATAACCCAAACCCTCATCCTCACAAAACAAACCCCACTCTCAAACTTCTCAACATCCCTAGGATACTTCAATCCCCTAATCCACCGCCTAAGCATAACTAGCTTCCTCAAAGGAGGACAAAACATCGCATCCCACCTAATCGACCTCTCCTGATACAAAATACTAGGCCCAGAAGGACTTGCCAACCTACAACTGAAAATAACCAAAGCCACAACCCCCCTTCACTCAGGCCTAATCAAAGCCTACTTAGGCTCATTCGCCCTATCCATCCTCATCATCCTCATATCCACATACAGAAACAACCAATGGCCCTCAACCTTCGTAAAAACCACCGAATCCTCAAAATCATCAACGACGCCCTAATTGATCTCCCAACACCATCAAACATCTCAACATGATGAAATTTCGGATCTCTACTGGGCGTGTGCTTAATCACCCAAATTATCACAGGTCTCCTGCTAGCCATACATTATACAGCAGACACCAACCTGGCTTTTTCCTCCGTCGCCCACATATGCCGAGACGTACAATTCGGCTGACTCATCCGCAACCTCCATGCAAACGGAGCCTCCTTCTTCTTCATCTGCATCTACCTACACATCGGCCGAGGCCTCTACTACGGCTCTTACCTAAACAAAGAAACCTGAAACATTGGAGTCATCCTACTCTTAACCCTAATAGCAACTGCCTTTGTAGGATACGTCCTACCATGAGGACAAATATCTTTCTGAGGAGCTACCGTGATTACAAACCTATTCTCAGCAATCCCCTACATCGGACAAACACTAGTCGAATGAGCTTGAGGCGGATTCTCCGTCGACAACCCAACACTAACCCGATTCTTTGCCCTCCACTTCCTCCTCCCCTTCGTCATCGTAGGTCTCACCCTTGTCCACCTCACCTTCCTCCACGAAACAGGCTCAAACAACCCACTAGGCATCCCCTCAGACTGCGACAAAATCCCATTCCACCCATACTACACCATCAAAGACATCCTAGGATTCATACTACTCCTATCCCTGCTTGTCTCACTAGCCCTATTCGCCCCAAACCTCCTAGGCGACCCAGAAAACTTCACACCAGCCAACCCCCTGGTCACTCCACCCCACATTAAACCCGAATGATACTTCCTATTCGCCTACGCCATCCTACGATCCATCCCAAACAAACTAGGAGGCGTACTAGCCCTAGCTGCCTCAATCCTAGTCCTATTCCTCACTCCCCTACTACACACATCAAAACTACGATCAATAACTTTTCGACCCCTATCACAAATCCTATTCTGAACCCTAGTCGCCAACGTCCTAATCTTAACCTGAGTAGGCAGCCAACCGGTAGAACACCCCTTCATCATCATTGGCCAACTAGCCTCACTCACGTACTTCACAATCATTCTAGTCCTATTCCCCCTCGCGGCTCTCCTAGAAAACAAGATACTCAAACTTTAATTAACTCTAATAGTTTATAAAAACATTGGTCTTGTAAACCAAAGATTGAAGACTAAACCCCTTCTTAGAGTTACCCCACCGCCCACCTCAGGAAGAAAGGAATCAAACCCTCCTCTCCAACTCCCAAAGCTGGCATTTTTAACTAAACTACTTCCTGATCCCACCCCTAAACAGCCCGAATAGCCCCCCGAGACAACCCCCGCACAAGCTCCAACACCACAAACAAAGTCAGCAACAGCCCTCATCCCCCAATTAAAAGCAGACCTGCTCCTTCCGAATATAACACAGCCACCCCACTAAAATCCGACCGAACCGACGACAAACCCCCACTATTCACCGTCCCCTCGTCCACCAATAACTCCAACACACCCCCCATAACAAGCCCCACCATAACAACCAGCCCCATCCCAAAACCATAACCAACAACACCCCAACTACCCCAAGCCTCCGGATAAGGGTCCGCCGCCAACGCCACCGAATACACAAACACAACCAACATACCCCCTAAATAAACCATCACAAGAACCAAAGACACGAAAGAAACCCCCAAACTCACCAACCAACCACACCCAGCAACCGCCGCCACAACCAACCCTAACACCCCATAATAAGGAGACGGATTAGACGCAACTGCCAGCCCCCCCAGAACAAAACATAGTCCTAAAAATAAAACAAATACTATCATAAATTCCTACCCGGCTTTTCTCCGAGACTTACGGCCTGAAAAGCCGTCGTTATAAAATTTAACTATAGGAATGCCTAGATACGCCCTCCCATCTACCCCCCCCCTTCCCCCCCCAGCGGGTTTTCTCTTGATTCCAGGGTATGTATAACAATGCATCACACTATTTACCCCATCAAACACACTATGAGATGTAGGATAATCCACATTACATGTCATGCTCTTCCACCAAAAACCCAAACATTATCTCCAAAACAAGTGATATTTGGCCAACACACCCAGCAGGCACATTCTTGTATCAGGTACCATACAACCCAACTTACCCTACCTAAGACCCGTCACAAGCGTCACCCAAAAACCCAGGAATTCACCTACTATACATCCAACCGCAGCAAGCGAACGAGGAATGTCCAGCACACCTTTGAATTCTCCTAGTCTACAGAATTCGCCCACCTCCTAGGAACCTTATTAGCCAACAGCCTTCAAGCACACCCAAGCCAGAGAGCATGGTTATCTATTGATCGCGCTTCTCACGAGAACCGAGCTACTCAACGCCCGAGTACCCTAAGTTATTGCCCTGCAGGCGCATAGATCGCCTAATCTTGCTCTTTTGCGCTATTGGTTGTAACTTCAGGAACATGACCCACACCATTCCCTCCTACTTGCTCTTCACAGATACAAGTGGTCGGTTGAATACTCCTCCCTAATCTCTTTACCGCGGCATACCGACCTCCTACACTTGTTTTCTTTTAGCGTCTCTTCAATAAGCCCCTCAAGTGCAGAGCAGGTGTTATCTTCCTCTTGACATGTCCATCACATGACCGTCGAACATATGAACCCCTCAACGCCCAGAATGTCATGGTTTGACGGATAAGGTCGTCGCAAACCTGGCACTGATGCACTTTGACCCCATTCATGGTCGGCGCGCTACCTACCTCTAGTCAATAGATGGTGTAATGGTTGCCGGACATAAAAATTATTTTATCATTATCTAGGAACTAACGTTTAAATTCCATTTTACGCATTCTTTTTTTTTATCTTGACATTTTTTTGTTTTTTCATCAAACAACTAAACCACATATCCCTACATCATCCAAACAACCACCATCACACATCCACAAATAACTTTACCCTACATCAACATCACTAAAACAACCACCACCCCAAAACACATAAAATAGCCCCAAAACCCCTCCCCATCCAAAAACCAAACAAAAACACAAACCACAACAAATGATCAATCAAACCACAACCCCGT